GATCTCGATGTAACTCAAAAATACAGGCATTTGTGGGTTCAATGCGAAAATTGTTATGGATTAAATTATAAGAAATTTTTTAAGTCAAAAATGAATATTTGTGAACAATGTGGATATCATTTGAAAATGAGTAGTTCAGATAGAATTGAACTTTCGATTGATCCAGGCACTTGGGATCCTATGGATGAAGACATGGTCTCTTTGGATCCCATTGAATTTCATTCGGAGGATGAGCCTTATAAAGATCGTATCGATTCTTATCAAAGAAAAACAGGATTAACTGAGGCTGTTCAAACAGGCATAGGCCAACTAAATGGTATTCCCACAGCAATTGGGGTTATGGATTTTCAGTTTATGGGGGGTAGTATGGGATCCGTAGTTGGGGAGAAAATTACCCGTTTGATCGAGTATGCTACCAATAATTTTTTACCTCTTATTATAGTGTGTGCTTCCGGAGGGGCACGCATGCAAGAAGGAAGTTTGAGCTTGATGCAAATGGCTAAAATATCTTCTGCTTTATATGATTATCAATCAAATAAAAAGTTATTCTATGTATCAATCCTTACATCACCTACTACTGGTGGGGTGACGGCTAGTTTTGGTATGTTGGGGGATATCATTATTGCCGAACCCAATGCCTACATTGCATTTGCGGGTAAAAGAGTAATTGAACAAACATTGAATAAAACAGTACCTGAAGGTTCCCAAGCGGCCGAATATTTATTCCAGAAGGGCTTATTCGATCTAATCGTACCACGTAATCCTTTAAAAGGCGTTCTGAGTGAGTTATTTCAGCTCCACGCTTTCTTTCCTTTGAATCAAAATTCAATCAAGTAGAGCATTAAGTTCAATTATTTTCTTTGTAGCAAACAAGTAGTTAGTTTATAAAAATCAAAGTAAAAATCATCAGAATAGGGTTTTTTTGGTGGTCTAAGATCTAATTGTAGAAAGAATCAAAAGTTGTGTGGATCATTTTTTTTTTTTTACCTATATTCCTGATTATTTTATTAACAAGATAAAAGAGTGAATTCCTCCGTTCGTGAAATTCGTTTTATTTGACGAATTTCATCTTCCCTATTGTATATATAATTCAAATAGAGAAAAAAAGATAGAGTTTTCTATCTTTCTATATCTACCGAGAATTCCCATTTTGACTAAGAATCCCTGTTGAATCGGATTCTAACGAATCTTTCAGTAATTTGTAAAAACTCTTTCTTTATTAAATTAAAAGAAAACAACAAAAGAAGAAGAATAATAATAAAGTCGATTATCATACAGATATTTCACGTAGAAAGATGAATAAGTCCATTTATTTAGTTCTACATTCCTTGCACTTATTATATATACTCACTTAGATATATACTTAGGTCTATACTAATTCGAATTATTATTTAATTAAGAATTATAATTATTATAAGATATCTTTATAACAATAACAGGTACAACTAGTAAATCGAGGTACCCCATTTTATGACAACTTTCAACTTTCCCTCTATTTTTGTGCCTTTAGTAGGCCTAGTATTTCCGGCAATTGCAATGGCTTCTTTATCTCTTCATGTTCAAAAAAATAAGATTGTTTAAATCCGATAGGAGTAAATCTCAGCCATTTTTTTTTTAAAACTTAGACTTGTATCATAACACGGATATCTATTTAGTGGAATATGGTCTAATATGTGGTTCCGCCGAACATAAATGAAAGAGCTCTTATGCATGCAGAAACTGATATATGGATAAATGAATTCTAGCTATTTTCAAATAGATCAGGATCGGCGGATGTCTGAAATGTAAAGTCAACGTATCTATATGTATGTGGATATCTATAAGGGAATCATATGAAGGGGATGTTATTATTTTAGATCTAACCAATTTGATGAATTAAATTATTCCTAAAGGTTCACATCAAAATAGTGCTAGTTGATGAGAGTTATTTCGGAAATAAAAAGAGTAAAGTCAAATTAATTTGGCTTATTCTCTCAATTTCAATAAAATGCAAACGGATTAAGTATGAGTTGGCGATCAGAACGTATATGGATAGAACTTATAACAGGGTCTCGAAAAACAAGTAATTTCTGCTGGGCTTTTATCCTTTTTTTAGGTTCATTAGGATTCTTATTGGTTGGAACTTCCAGTTATTTTGGTAGAAATTTGATATCTTTATTTCCGGCTCAGCAAATCATTTTTTTTCCACAAGGGATCGTGATGTCTTTCTATGGGATCGCAGGTCTCTTTATTAGCTCCTATTTGTGGTGCACAATTTTGTGGAATGTAGGTAGTGGTTATGATCGATTCGATAGAAAAGAAGGAATAGTCTGTATTTTTCGTTGGGGATTTCCTGGAAAAAATCGTCGCATCTTCCTCCGATTCCTTATAAAAGATATTCAGTCCGTCAGAATAGAAGTCAAAGAGGGTATTTATGCTCGTCGTGTCCTTTATATGGAAATCAGAGGCCAGGGGGCTATTCCCTTGACTCGTACTGATGAGAATTTAACTCCCGGAGAAATTGAACAAAAAGCTGCTGAATTGGCCTATTTCTTGCGTGTACCAATTGAAGTATTTTGAGAAATGAACTGAGAATGAATGCTTTTTCGGCAGTAGCGAAAAACTCAAGAACCCTTTTTATAACATAACTTAACTGAAGTTTCTTCAGAACGCTCATTCGAGCCAAAGCAGACGTAGACGGAACAAGCATAAAACGAAACTTTTTTTGTCCACAAAAAGGGTCTTTTATACGTATGGAAATCCACTCAACTCAATTCAGTAACAAAAAAAGTAACAAATCGAAGATTCATCCCATATATCAAAATATTTCAAAATAAATTTATTTAAATCCAATAATATTTGTTGGAATTGACACTTTAGATCCAGATAAATCATATCTTGTAAATTATTTCTTTTTTGTCAATCGGCGTTTTTTTATCCTTTCTTTTGTACTCCTTAATGACCAAACAATTGGATCTTATCAATTTCGGTCTTGTTTTGTTACTCATTTTTGATGATCACAATATTCTTCAGAAATTTCTCTCAATTATTCTATTCCTGGACTATGGGTAGTCGGTGAAATTTTTTCGAAATATTTGATATTTTGATAGAATGATAGAAAAAGAGTTCTTTCGTCTCAAAATGAATACTATTCATTACTTGAAGTGGTTCTTTCGGGCATTCATCGAAAGGAGATACTTGCTTCGAATTTGACCAATTGAGATATCTGGAAACAATATTTTTTTTTATTATTTCTTCATTCGAAGTGGATTCTTATTCTATATTCTGTATTCTTTCTAGATTCAAGGACTAACCATGAAATCACAAATAAAAAACATTGAATAGATTCATAGGTTCGATACCTTGTAATAGAACTCATGCTTGATAAAAATATCAGATCGCATAGAGTCGACGAATGAGGTGGGTTCATTAACAATTCACAGATGAAAAAATGGCAAAAAAGAAAGCATTCACTCCTCTTCTATATCTCGCATCTATAGTATTTTTGCCCTGGTGGATTTCTCTCTCATTTAATAAAAGTCTGGAATCTTGGGTTACGAATTGGTGGAATACTAGGCAATCCGAAACTTTTTTGACTGATATTCAAGAAAAGAGTATTCTAGAAAAATTCATAGAATTAGAGGAACTCCTCCTCTTGGAGGAAATGATAAACGAATACTCGGAGATCCATCTACAAAAGCTTCGTATAGGAATCCACAAAGAAACGATCCAATTAATCAAGATACACAATGAGGATCGTATTCAGACGATTTTGCACTTCTCGACAAATATAATCTGTTTCGTTATTCTAAGTGGTTATTCTATTCTGGGTAATGAAGAACTTGTTATTCTTAATTCTTGGACTCAGGAATTCCTATATAACTTAAGCGACACAATAAAAGCTTTTTCTATTCTTTTATTAACTGATTTATGTATCGGATTCCATTCACCCCATGGTTGGGAACTAATGATTGGCTCTGTTTACAAAGATTTTGGGTTTGTTCATAACGATCAAATTATATCTGGTCTTGTTTCCACTTTTCCAGTCATTCTAGATACAATTTTAAAATATTGGATTTTCCGTTATTTAAATCGGGTATCTCCGTCACTTGTAGTGATTTATCATTCAATGAATGACTGAAAACTGATCCGCTGATATTAATCCAATTATCATATTTGTGACTTTATATTTGTACAGTACATAAGTAATATTTATACATAAGGAAAGCATTTCAAATCGCACTTACTCTTTCTATTTCTACCCATTCCGGGGATTCATCCTATATTCCATTCCAGTAAAATTTTTTTGGTAAATAGCAGAATCGTGGATAGGGAACTATACTAGCGACCTACCCAATTTATTGTAGAAATTTTCGCGATCAATGATTGGACATGCAAACTAGAAATACCTTTTCTTGGATAAAGGAACAGATTATTCGATCCATTTCCGTATCGCTCATGATATATATCATAACTCGGACATCCATTTCAAGTGCCTATCCCATTTTTGCACAGCAGGGTTATGAAAATCCACGAGAAGCGACGGGGCGTATTGTATGTGCCAATTGCCATTTAGCTAATAAGCCCGTGGATATTGAAGTTCCACAAGCGGTACTTCCGGATACTGTATTTGAAGCAGTTGTTCGAATTCCTTATGATATGCAACTGAAACAAGTTCTTGCTAATGGTAAAAAGGGGGCTTTGAATGTAGGGGCTGTTCTTATTTTACCCGAGGGATTTGAATTAGCTCCTCCTGATCGTATTTCTCCTGAGATGAAAGAAAAGATACGGAATCTATCTTTTCAGAGCTATCGCCCCAATAAAAAAAATATTCTTGTGATCGGCCCTGTTCCTGGTCAGAAATATAGCGAAATCACCTTTCCTATTCTTTCCCCAGACCCCGCTACTAAGAAAGATGTTCACTTCTTAAAATATCCTATATACGTAGGCGGAAACAGGGGAAGGGGTCAGATTTATCCCGACGGGAGCAAGAGTAACAATACGGTTTATAATGCTACAGC